CTAGATCAAACAGAGTCGTTGGACTCTCATTCGTATTATGTATGTGCGAAATTAAATAAATAAAGAAAATTGAGGTTTCGTTGATATTCCCAAATTTGAATTTGGAATATATTTATTTCGGATGAGCCGGGCTGATAAAATGAACAAAAAAAAGAGTTCTGCAACATGAACTTTGTACCGCGTACATTGCTTATATGGACTCTAGAGGGCCGCGCAGGGGAGTGAAGAAATAGAATATGAAATAAAAAAGGGGAGGCCGGATTACTTTTTTCTTTTTTATACTTTATTTGGATCTTGTATATTCCCACGGTTCTATTCCTATAGACTTAAAAATGTTAAACCGACTAAAAGGCTTAACTTTCAAAAAGGTATATTTTTAGATACACAAACGATAAGTATGTATCATGATCTAGACTAGTAACGGATATGTATACCGATCCATGTCGATTAATTGATATTCAGTATCCATAACCGCATGCCAGGAACCAGATTTGAACTGGTGACACGAGGATTTTCAGTCCTCTGCTCTACCAACTGAGCTATCCCGACCCTTCCCGCCAACCCCATACAGAGGGCTGGGGGGGTATATGTTAGTCACTTAAATAGATTAAAAAAGCATTACAAAGCCTTACCCCAGCCCTGGAATTTATTGGTCTTGTATAGTCAAAAAGAATACTTTGTAAATGCAGTTTAACTCAAAATAATTATATGGACCGTGAATGATTCAAATGGGGATTCCTTTCTCATGGATGTTGATTTGCACATATATCACAAGGCTTGTGATAAGAGAGAAAAGGTTCTCTCACGATCCATTTGTGAAAGAGTAGAATGGATGAGAAACATAACTAATGTGGAACCGCGGAAAGGAAGGGGATAAGATAAAAAAATAAAAAGTTCGATAATATAGTATAGTTAGGGGGGGTAAAGCGAACTTTTTATTGGGGATAGAGGGACTTGAACCCTCACGATTTCAAAAGTCGACGGATTTTCCTCTTACTATAAATTTCATTTTTGCCGGTATTGATATTGACATGTATAATGGGACTCTATCTTTATTCTCGTCCAATTAGTTAGTTCTTTAAAAGAAAGATCTATCAGACTATGGAGTGACTGATTTGATCAGCGAGTATTCGATTCTTACTTAAACTTGGAGTCGATTCACAAGAATTCTTCAATTTTGCATATAACATATATATACATATATAGAAAATAAAAAATAAAGATTCGGATTAATCTTTGGTATTTTATTACGTATTATGTACGTATATGGGTTCATCCTTTCTGGAGTTTTAAAAATAGAAGGATTCATTCCTCGATCAAAGCAGTCAACTCTATTCGTTAGAACAGCTTCCATTGAGTCTCTGCACCTATCCTTTTCTTTTTGTATTCTTGCTTTCTGAACCCCTTTTTTGTTTTCTGAAACCAGGATTTGGCTCAGGATTGCCCATTTTTAATTCCAGGGTTTCTCTGAATTTGAAAGTTATCACTTAGTATGTTTCCATAATTAAGGCTCAACCCAATCAAGTCCGTAGCGTCTACCAATTTCGCCATATCCCCTCTCTTCTATCTTTTTTTTTTGTTTTGAGACTAGGATCTCGTTGGGATCCCCTCTTTCGTTCATTTATTTTGAGCCGTTTACGTTTAATAGATATGATATGCATTTCTATCTAAAAGTGTCTAGGTCCCCTCCTATTTGTTTGATTTCCTGCCTATTTTCTTTCATATATCAGAGGACCTGTATTTGTATTTAGTCCAATCAAAATGATTCTATCATTGATGTATCCGCAATTCAATATGGATGGATATATACCACATATATATACCTCTCTTACTCGAATTTTTACGTTGGGGTTTGGAATACTCGAAGGATCGATTCTTTTTTTTTCGACTTATCCCCTACCTTTCCGAATGAAACCAGAGGAATTATATATAATCTGAATTGGATCCTTATCTTTTCCTTAGGGCCACCCAGGTATAATCGAGTTAATCCACTAGAATATACATTCTAATATATTTATATTATTATATTTAATTGAAATTGAAAATTATATACCAATACCATATTTATATATTATAGATATTTAATTTATTATTTTATTATCTAAATAAATAGATTCGAATAATATGTTACGTATTACTATACACATATTAGTATTCATATATATATATTAATATGCAATAGTTAAGACTAAGCTAAAATTCTAGTAGTTTACTAAAGTCCTATGCACTGCATAATTTCTTTTATGTGAGCCCGCTTAGCTCAGAGGTTAGAGCATCGCATTTGTAATGCGATGGTCATCGGTTCGATTCCGATAGCCGGCTTTTCTCTCTTTGTTCTTTTTTTTTTTTACATTTACATAATATTATATTATAATTATATAATTATAGTCTCCTTAAAATCCAGAAATATTGAAAAGACTTCTTCCCCCTTCTCCAAGGATCGCTGATCCATTATGGCTTAAGAGCTTCCAACTATGAATAAAAAATGGATTGGAGCAAT